CATTATCCGAAACAGAATTTCCAAAAAATTGGTTGACAGACGGCATTCAGATAAAAATATTGTTTCCTTTCTGTCTGAAACCTTGGCGCAAATCAAAACTACGATCCTCTCAGAAAGATCTAATGAAAAAGAAAAAAGAAAAAGATGATTTTTGTTTTTTAACAACTTGGGGAATGGAAGCGGAACTTCCTTTCGGTGCGCCCCGAAAACGTCCTTCTTTTTTTAAACCCGTTTTAAAAGAAGTAAAAAAACTAATTGCAAAACGTAAAAAGAAGTATTTTCAAGTCCTAACAGTTTTCAAAGAAAAAACAAAATTACTTCGAAACGTTTCAAAAGAAATCAAAAAAAGGGTTATCGAGGGTGTTTTTTTTAGAAAAAATAGAACAAAAGAACTTTCAAAAGTAAATCCAATTCTATTGTTTAGATTAAGAGAAGTCTATAAATCGAGCGAACTTAAAGATGAAAAAGATTCCACGATAAGCAATCAGATAATTCACGAATCGTTTAGTCAAATTGCATCTTCGAGTTGGACAAATTCTCCATTGACAGAAAAAAAAATGAAGGATCTCACTGATAGAACAAGTACAATCCGAAATCAAATAGAAAGAATTTCAAAAGAGAAAAAAAAAGTAACTCCAAGAATAAATAATCTTAGTCCTAACAAAACAAGTTATAATGCTAAAAGATTTGAAAAATGGCAAATATTAAAAAGAAGAAATGCTCGATTAATCTGTAAATTACCCTCCTTTTTTAAAATTTTCATTGAAAAAATCTACACAGATATATTTTTATCTATCATTAATATTCCCAGAATAAATACAGAACTTTTTCTTAAATTAACGAAAAAAATTATTGATAAATCGATTTACAATAATGAAAGAAAACAAGCAAAAATTAATACAAAAAAGAAAACTCCAATTTCTTTTATTTCGACTATAAAAAAGCCACTTGATAAGATTAGTAATATTAAAGAAAATTCACATATTTTTTATGACTTATCCTACATGTCACAAGCCTATGTATTTTACAAATTATCACAAATAAAAATTAGTAACTCGGTAAGATCTGTTGTTCAATATCAAAAAATACCCCCTTTTCTTAAGCCTAAAATAAGGGATTCTTTTGAAAGACAAGGAATGGTTAATTCGAAATTAGCAAATAAGAAACTTCCGGACTATGAAACGAATCAATGGAAAAACTGGTTAAAAGGGCGTTTTCAATACCATTTATCTCAGATCAGATGGTCTATATTAATACCAGAAAAGCGGCGAAATAGAGTTCGCCAGCGTTGTATAGCTCAAAAGGAAAATTTAAACAAGCGGCATTCATTTGAAAAAGACCTATTAGTTGGTTACAAAAAAAAATCTGAAGTAGATTTATTATCTAATGAAAAAGAGAATTTTCGAAAATCCTATAGATATAATCTTTTATCATATAAATTTATTAATTATGAAAATAAAACGGAATGCTTTTTTTATAGACCTCCCCTTGAAGTAAATAAAAACCAAGAAATTTCTTATACTTATAACAAGGCTAAAAAAGCCCTTTTTGATATATGGAGGAACATCCCTATTCCAAACGATCTAGGGCAGGTTGATATTCCATATATGGAAAAACCGGCTGATAGAAAATATTTTGATTGGAAAATTTTCAATTTTTATCTTAGACAAAAAGTCGATATTGAGGCCTGGATCATAATTGATACCAATAGGAATCAAAAAAATGCTCAAATTCGTACTAATAACTCTCAAATAATTTCTAAAAAAGATCTTTTTTATCTTTTTTATCTTATGATTCCAGAAACCAATTCACTAAACTCCCACAAGGGGTTTCTTGATTGGATGGGAATGAATGAAAAAATGCTAAAGCGCCCTATATCGAATCTGGAATTTTGGCCAGAATTTGTGTTACTTTATAAGGCATATAAAATGAAACCTTGGTTTATACCAAGCAAATTACTTTTTTTTAATTTAAGTAGTAAAAATAAAAAAATTAATGAAAAGAAAAAGATAAATTTCTTGATAGCATCGAATAAAAAGCATCGAACTGAAGAAGAAAACGAACCCATAAGCCAAGGAGATCGCGAATCCGTCCTCTCACAAGAAAAAGATATTGAAGAAAATTATGCAAGCTCGGACATGATAAAGGAGAAAAAGAAAAAACAATACAAAAGCAATACAGAAACAGAACTAGATTTCTTCCTGAAATGTTATTTGCTTTTTCAATTGAGAGGGGACGCAACTTTGAATCAAAGAATGATCAATAATACCAAGGTCTATTGTCTCCTGCTTAGACTGATAGATCCAAGAAAAATTATTATATCCTCCATTGAAAAGAGAGAAATGAGTTTGGATATAATGTTGATTCAAAGGAATTTAACTATCTCAGAATTGATGAAGAAAGGCGTATTGAATGTAGAACCACTCCGGTTGTCTGACAAAAAAGATGGACAATTTATTATGTACCAAACTATTGGTATTTCGTTGTTTCATAAGAGTAAGCATCAAATTAATCAAAAATATCAAGAACAAAGATATGTTTCTAAGAAACATTTTGATAAAACTATTTTACCATATCAAAGAATAACCGAAAATAGAGACAAAAAGCATTTTGATTTACTTGTTCCGGAAAATATTTTATCGTTTAAACGTCGTAGAAAAGTGAGAATTCTAATTTGTTTCTGTTCAAAGAATAAAAATTATATAGATAGAAATCCAGTATTTTGGAATGAAAAGAACGTAACAAACATCAGCCAAGTTTCACACGACAATAACCATCTTGATAGAGAAAAAAATCAATTAATGAAATTAAAGCTTTTTCTTTGGCCTAATTATCGATTAGAAGATTTAGCTTGTATGGATCGTTATTGGTTTGATACCAATAATGGCAGTCGTTTCAGTATGTTAAGAATATATCTGTATCCGCGATTGAAATTTTGTGAATAATACACTTTTTTCTATATATCCTATATCATATTTCTATATACCCTATATATAATTATAGGGTATATGAAAGTAAACAAATATACAGATCAGATCATGTGTTTTTCTTGTCTCACATCTCATTCTAGTATCCAATATGAAGTAACTATGAATAATATCTCCATTAGATCTTGAAATAAATCAATAGAAGCTTCTGTATTTTAGGTCTAAATTCTTCGATACGAAAACGTACCAATCATTTTTTTATTCCTATCTAAATAGGATTTCAAATTCGATTGATTATTGGTTGGTTTGAATTCAGAAAATTAGGAGTTATTTGGATTAAATTATTGTATATATCGCATAGAAATTAATAGCATTATTATTACTGATCGGTAAAATCCATATCTGTATAAGGAAAAGGGGAATTTTTTTATGGTAAAAAATTCAGTCATTTCGATTATTTCTCAAAAAGAAAACGAAGAAAATAGGGGGTCAGTGGAATTTCAAGTATTCAGTTTCACCACTAAGATAAGGAGGCTTACTTCACATTTGGAATTGCACAAAAAAGACTTTTCATCTCAGAGAGGTTTGCGAAAAATTTTGGGAAAACGTCAACGACTACTAGTCTATTTGTCAAAAAGAAGTAGAGGACGCTATAAAGAATTAATTAATAAGTTGGATATTCGAGAAATAAAAACTCGTTAATTTGAAGCATGATTTGATGAACTTAGTCATTTAAATTTTAATGAACTTCTTTTTACTTTCAGAAATGCATGGAAGACTGACTCGGGAAAAACTTATGATTACACCAATTACAAGAAATGACCTCATGATAGTGAATATGGGGCCTCACCACCCATCAATGCATGGTGTTCTTCGACTGATCGTTACTCTCGACGGTGAAGATGTTATTGACTGTGAACCTATATTGGGTTATTTACATAGAGGAATGGAGAAAATTGCGGAAAATCGAACAATTATACAATATTTGCCTTATGTAACACGTTGGGATTATTTAGCTACCATGTTTACAGAAGCAATAACCGTAAATGGACCTGAACAGCTAGGCAATATTCAAGTACCTAAAAGGGCTAGCTATATTAGAGCTATTATGCTGGAGTTGAGTCGTATCGCTTCTCATTTGTTATGGCTTGGCCCTTTTATGGCAGATATTGGGGCACAGACCCCCTTTTTCTATATTTTTCGAGAACGAGAATTGATATATGACCTATTCGAAGCTGCTACCGGTATGCGCATGATGCATAATTATTTTCGTATCGGAGGGGTCGCTGCCGATCTACCTTATGGCTGGATAGATAAATGTTTAGATTTTTGCGATTATTTTTTAACTGGGGTTGCTGAATATCAAAAGCTTATTACGCGAAATCCTATTTTTTTAGAACGAGTTGAAGGCGTAGGTATTATTGGCGGAGAAGAAGCACTAAATTGGGGTTTATCGGGGCCAATGCTACGAGCTTCCGGAATACAATGGGATCTTCGTAAAGTTGATCGTTATGAGTGTTATGACGAATTTGATTGGGAAATTCAATGGCAAAAAGAAGGGGATTCATTAGCTCGTTATTTAGTACGAATCGGTGAAATGACAGAATCCATAAAAATAATCCAACAAGCCTTGGAAGGAATTCCAGGGGGGCCCTATGAGAATTTAGAAAGCCGGCGCTTTGATAGAATAAAAGACTCTGAATGGAATGATTTTGAATATCGATTTATTAGTAAAAAGCCTTCTCCCACTTTTGAATTGTCCAAGCAAGAACTTTATGTAAGAGTCGAAGCACCAAAAGGAGAATTGGGAATTTTTCTGATCGGAGATCAGAGTGTTTTTCCTTGGAGGTGGAAAATCCGACCGCCGGGGTTTATCAACTTGCAAATTCTTCCGCAGTTAGTTAAAAGAATGAAATTGGCTGATATTATGACGATACTAGGTAGTATAGATATCATTATGGGAGAAGTTGATCGTTGAAATGATAATTGATATAACAGAAATGGAAGCTATCCATTCTTTTTCCAGACTGGAATCCTTAAAAGAAACGTATGGGATCATATGGATGCTTGTCCCTATTTTAATTCTTGTATTAGGAATCACACTGGGTGTTCTAGTAATTGTTTGGTTAGAAAGAGAAATATCCGCAGGGATACAGCAACGTATTGGACCCGAATACGCGGGTCCTTTGGGAGTTCTTCAAGCTTTAGCCGATGGCACAAAACTACTTTTCAAAGAAAATCTTCTTCCATCTAGAGGAGATACTCGTTTATTCAGTATTGGTCCATCCATAGCAGTCATATCCATTTTATTAAGTTATTCAATAATTCCTTTTAGCTATCGTTTTATTCTAGCTGATCTTAGTATTGGTGTTTTTTTATGGATCGCCATTTCAAGTCTTGCTCCAGTTGGATTGCTTATGTCAGGATATGGATCAAATAATAAATATTCCTTTTTAGGTGGATTAAGGGCTGCTGCTCAATCAATTAGTTATGAAATACCATTAACTCTATGTGTATTATCAATATCTCTACGTGTGATTCGGTGAGACATAAAAATTCCCCCATTTCTTTTCTTTCTAACAAGAAAGTCAAATGGTTTGAATATCTATTTTTTTATTCATCGTTGGGTTGATGAATTAAACCAGATAGTTATATGAGTGAAATAAAACGGCTTACAAATTTGCTGTTAAAAGAATGAAATCTCATTTCCTATGTGCAAGAATTTAGTGAAAGTAAACATAAGCAGTCAAGGCTGTTTACCCCAAGATTGGCTGATTAGTCATCATGGCTTGAAGCGGGTTTAAAAGATGATCAATTGTACGGTTTTTTTATATACTATTACCATAGATGTATTATCCTAATGAAAGATTAAAAAAAACGGGTGGATGGTTAGAAAGACCAAGATACACAAAGGATTAGTAATGGAGATTCTGAAAATTATCCAATAGGATATTTTTTTATAGAAAAATAATTCGAATTGGGGCTTTAAGTTAGTAGAAATTTCTAAGAAGTACTCCCCGTGATTTCGACCCAGAGTATGTTCCTGTCCACCGATTAAGTAAATAACTATCAAAACGAAGAAATCTTTTACTTTTGATAATGGGGATAATGCTTCTTTTCTGAGAAAGGAGAATAGGAACAAAAAAATTCTTGTTATGTAATGCCTAAATTCTTTTTCGTAATCGAAAACGAGAAGTTGAAATATCTATGCGATATTCCTCTAAAAAGTATTTTTTTCATTCAAGGATAAAGTTTTTAATCAACAAAGAAAAATGAAAATTCTTAAAATATGAGATCAATTCAGAAGCACTTATTATTATAATATAATTATAAATCTAGCAGACAGAATTCCATTAGTCTAATTCTAGGCCTTAGGATAAGGATAAGAGTTTTATTCTCTATAGATCCTACAAACACATCAAGATAAAGAATGTTGAAAGGTTCTTAGATTTATTTGTGACCTATGAGGAGCCGTATGAGGTGAAAATCTCATGTACGGTTCTGTAATAGCGATGAAAGCAGTGATGTTATTGTCGACTATGATTATCTAACAGTTTAAGTACAGTTGATATAGTTGAAACACAATCCAAATATGGTTTTTGGGGATGGAATTTGTGGCGTCAACCTATAGGGTTTATCATTTTTCTAATTTCTTCTCTAGCCGAGTGTGAGAGATTGCCTTTTGATTTACCAGAAGCAGAAGAAGAATTAGTAGCTGGTTATCAAACCGAATATTCGGGTATCAAATTTGGCTTATTTTATGTTGCTTCGTATCTAAATTTACTAATTTCTTCATTATTTGTAACAATTCTTTACTTGGGTGGGTGGAATCTTTCTATCCCAAACCTATTTGGTCCTGAGTTATTTGACATAAATAAAAAAGGGAAAGTTTTTGGAACAATAATCGGTGTCTTTATTACACTGGCTAAAACTTATTTGTTCTTATTCATTTCTATTGCAACAAGATGGACTTTACCACGGCTGAGAATGGACCAACTATTAAATCTTGGATGGAAATTTCTTTTACCTATTTCTTTAGGTAATCTATTATTAACGACTTCGTTCCAACTTCTTTCACTGTAAAGGAATACAATATTCTTCATAACTTGTCTCAAACAAGAGAAAGAAACGAGTAAAATTATTTATAGATATTCCGACATGTTCCCTATGCTAACTCGGTTCTTGAACTCCGGTCAACAAACAACACGAGCTGCCAGGTACATTGGTCAAGGTTTCGTGATTACCTTATCCCACGCGAATCGTTTACCTGTAACTATTCAATACCCCTACGAAAAATTGATTACATCAGAACGTTTCCGAGGACGAATCCACTTTGAATTTGATAAATGCATTGCTTGTGAAGTATGTGTTCGTGTATGTCCTATAGATCTACCCGTTGTAGATTGGAAATTGCAAACGGATATTCGAAAGAAACGCTTACTTAATTACAGTATTGATTTTGGAATTTGTATATTTTGTGGTAATTGTGTTGAATATTGTCCAACAAATTGTTTATCAATGTCGGAAGAGTATGAGCTTTCTACTTATAATCGTCATGAATTGAATTATAATCAAATTTCTTTAGGCCGGTTACCGGTATCAATAATTGAAGATTACACAATTAGAACAATTTCTTCGAATTTACCTCAACGCAACAATCTATAAAACTCCCGATTCACAAAACATTTACAAATAAAAAAACTAGCTTTTGAAATTTTTTGGAGTTAAAGAAATGAGGTTTTTTGCTTTGTCAATATAAAAGAACGGTTGGTTGGTGAGGGTCGTGGCTTTATTTTGATTTAAAATAAAATGAGTTTCTATTCGAATAATGTAATGATTTAATCATATAAAGATAAAGTTTTAACCTTTGCTTTCGAAACTAAATAAAAGCAGTCCTGTATTTACATCAATCCAAAAATCCTCATTTATTCAAATTAAATTCAATTAAAATTAAGAAGTATGTTAAAATAAAAAAAAAAAAAGATAACTTCTTTTTCCTGGTCAGGTCAACAAAGACATGAAATATTTCGATTTTTTTGATAAAATCAAATGGATTTACCCGGACCAATACATGATTTTCTTTTAGTCTTTCTAGGATTGGGTCTTATATTAGGAAGTCTGGCAGTAGTATTACTTCCGAATCCAATTTATTCGGCCTTTTCATTGGGATTGGTTCTTTTTTGTATATCCTTATTCTATATTCTATCGAACTCGTATTTTGTAGCTGCTGCGCAGCTCCTTATTTATGTAGGAGCTATAAATGTTTTAATAATTTTTGCTGTGATGTTTATGAATGGTTCAGAATATTACAAAGATTTTCATCTTTGGACCGTTGGGGATGGGGTTACTTCAATGATTTGTACAAGTCTTTTTATTTCACTAATTACTACTATTCCAGACACGGCCTGGTATGGGATCAGCTGGACTACAAAATCAAATCAGATTTTAGAACAAGATTTGATAAGTAATAGTCAACAAATTGGAATTCATTTAGCAACGGATTTTTTTCTTCCATTTGAACTCATTTCAATAATCCTTTTAGTCGCTTTAATAGGTGCTATTTCTATAGCTCGTCAATAAGAAATCTTTTAAACAAGTAATTTAATTCAAATAGAATTAACTAACACATAAAGGTATAATTCGTTAATTTGAATTACTGTTTAAAAAATAGAATAGAAAGGCTTTAGTTTTATATCGATCTATTACCAATCTATTTCCTTGTTTCATATTTGTTAGAATCGAATCTATTGAATTTTTGTTCAGATTAAAACGAATCAAAATTGATCTTGCTAAGGAGTTGATTAATGATGCTCGAACATATACTTGTTTTGAGTGCCTATTTATTTTCTGTTGGTATCTATGGATTGATCACAAGTCGAAATATGGTTAGAGCCCTTATGTGCCTTGAACTTCTCTTAAATTCAGTTAATATAAATTTTGTAACATTTTCTGATATTTTTGATAATCGTCAATTAAGAGGAGACATTTTTTCAATTTTTGTTATAACTATTGCAGCCGCTGAAGCAGCTATTGGACCGGCTATTGTTTCATCAATTTATCGTAACAGAAAATCAACTCGTATTAACCAATCAAACTTGTTGAATAAATAGTATCATTGGAAATTTGAATTGAATATTTATAAATAAGTTCAAATTAATAGGTTTGAGACGGGTAAGGTATGATCGTGGTTGCAAAAACACAGGAAATCAAAGTATTTTGGTCCTTTTTCATAAAGAAATTCGGAAGTAAATTGATTATGATCACTCATTGATTCGTCCAGTATCTAACTATAGGATTCATTTATAAGTTAGTTTACTAGACCGAAAATTTATGACGTTCAAAATGTATAGACCCAATGTCACATTCAGTAAAGATTTATGATACATGTATAGGATGTACCCAATGTGTCCGTGCGTGCCCCACCGATGTATTAGAAATGATACCTTGGGATGGATGTAAAGCTAAACAAATCGCTTCTGCCCCAAGGACCGAAGACTGCGTTGGTTGTAAGAGGTGTGAATCCGCGTGTCCAACGGATTTTTTGAGTGTTCGGGTTTATTTATGGCATGAAACAACTCGCAGTATGGGTCTAGCTTATTGATACATTCGATAAAATTCTACTTGAACCCATTTTCTTTTTTTTACCGACAAAATCCGTGCTCAAGATCAAATGAAATTGAGCACGGGTTTTTCTGGCCCAAGCGTATCTTGTCTTTACCACGAACCATTTTCCTTGTTTAACAATAATTGCAGTTTTACCAATATTTACAGGTTGCTTAATTTTTTTTCTTCCACATAGGGGAAATAGAGTAATCCGTTGGTATACTATATGTATGTGTATCTTAGAGCTTCTTCTAACGACTTATGCATTCTGTTATCATTTTCAATCAGACGACCCATTAATCCAACTAATGGAGGATTATCAATGGATCCTTTTTTTGGATTTTCATTGGAGATTAGGAATAGATGGACTCTCTATAGGACCCATTTTACTAACGGGATTCATCACTACTTTAGCTACTTTAGCGGCTTGGCCAGTTACTCGAGATTCTCGATTATTTCATTTCCTAATGTTAGCAATGTACAGTGGACAAATAGGATTATTTTCTTCTCGAGATCTTTTACTTTTTTTTCTCATGTGGGAGTTAGAATTAATTCCCGTTTATCTACTTGTATCCATGTGGGGAGGAAAAAAACGTCTGTATTCGGCTACAAAGTTTATTTTGTACACGGCAGGGGGTTCTATTTTTCTTTTAATGGGAGTTCTGGGCGTCGGTTTATATAGTTCTACTACACCAACATTAAATTTTGAAATATTGGCTAATCAGTCCTATCCTGTGGCCTTGGAAATATTATTTTATATTGGGTTTTTTCTTGCTTTTGCTGTCAAATTACCAATCATACCCCTACATACATGGTTACCAGATACCCACGGAGAAGCGCATTATAGTACTTGTATGCTTCTAGCCGGAATCTTATTAAAAATGGGAGCCTATGGATTAATTCGCATCAATATGGAATTATTTCCTCATGCTCATTCTCTATTTTCTCCTTGGTTGATAATAGTGGGCGCAATGCAAATAATTTATGCAGCTTCAACATCTCTTGGTCAACGGAATTTAAAAAAAAGAATAGCCTATTCCTCTGTATCTCATATGGGTTTCATAATTATAGGAATTGGTTCTATCACGGATATGGGGCTCAACGGAGCCCTTTTACAAATAATCTCTCATGGATTTATCGGTGCTGCACTTTTTTTCTTGGCCGGAACAACTTATGATAGAATACGTCTTCTTTATCTTGACGAAATGGGTGGAATAGCTATTCCAATGCCAAAAATGTTCACGATGTTCAGTAGTTTTTCGATGGCCTCCCTCGCATTACCAGGTATGAGTGGTTTTGTTGCCGAATTAATAGTATTTTTTGGATTAGTTACTAGTCCAAAATTTCTTTTAATGACAAAAATCCTAATTACTTTTGTAATGGCAATTGGAATGATATTAACCCCTATTTATTTATTATCTATGTTACGCCAGATGTTCTATGGATACAAGATATTTAACGGCCAAAACTCTTATTTTTTTGATTCTGGGCCGCGAGAGTTATTTCTTTCGATCTCTATTTTTTTACCCGTACTCGGTATTGGTATGTACCCAGATTTCATTCTTTCACTATCAGTTGAAAAGGTTGAAGTTATCCTATCTAATTATTTTTATAGATAGTTTTTTTGTTATCAACAAAAAAACTATCTTATCATTTACAAAAAGGTTCGTTGTACAATGACAAAAAGAAGGCTTTTTCTTCTCTTGTGTTAAGTAAACAAAATGAATTTGAACTGGTGAGAGCCCCGTGACTTTGATTCGCGGGGCTCTCACTAGTTCACACAAAGTTTTTTATCTGATATGCATTGCATGCTTTTCTATTCCTATTGATAAGAACCCCCTTTTTTTTTATTTAATTAGATGTTAATGTAAATGAACCATAACTATGTAATCCTATTCCTAATAGATTGACTCCAAAATAGCATATCCAAATTATAAGAAATCCAATAAAGGCTACAATTGCTGAATTTGTACCCTTCAATTTTATACTTGTTTGAGTATGTAAATAAATTGCAAATATGATCCAAGTAATAAAGGCCCAAGTTTCTTTTGGGTCCCAACTCCAATAGGATCCCCATGCTTCGTTAGCCCATACTGCTCCAGAAAGAATTCCTATCGTTAAAAAGAGAAATCCTAGACTAATAACCCGATAACTCCAATAATCCAATTGATTCAACAATTGTGACTTATAATAATTTATTGGAGAAAAAAAAGAAGTTTTTTGTAAAAAAACATTTGTTCCTTTTGCTTGATTCATGTATTCGACTTTACCAAGTAAAAATGACTCGTTTAAATTTAATAAACGATTATTCGTAGAAAAAAATCTTCTCTTTTTTCTAACTGTAATGACTAGAAGTGATACTGATAATAATGATCCACATAAAAGGGCCACATATCCTAATATCATCATACTTACGTGCATTATTAACCACTCGGACTGAAGGGCGGGTACTAATATTGTGGATTCGTGTATTTCAGTTAAAAGACCTGAGGTAGCAAAGCCCTGGGAAAAAAGAGCACTTGGACTAATTATTGTGTTTAGAAGATTTTTATTTTTTTTGAAATATGGAACGATATAAATAAAGGAAAAACTCCACGAAAGGAAGATTAACGATTCATATAAATCACTTAGTGGAAAATGTTTTGAATAAATCCAACGAGAAATTAATAATCCTGTTATACACAAAAAGATCATTATCATGCCCTTTTCGGATGAATCATATAGTTTTACGATTTCATCGACAAAAAAGGTTATTAAATGAATTGAAATTAGAATTGAAACAGTCGAAAAAGAAATATGAGTTAATATATGTTCTAAAGTTGAAAATATCATAAAAAAAGTTCCTTAATTATAAAATCGAAATCGGAAATGGAATTCATTATTATTCATTATAGGATCTAATTTATTTATTTTTTTTAGGAGATGATATGCCATGCCGCTACTCGGACTCGAACCGAGATGCTCTAGCACTGCTTCCTAAGAGCAGCGTGTCTACCAATTTCACCATAGCGGCTTGTCTTGACCCCATAATAACCTATTATTAAAAAAATCGTCTAGATTTAAGAATTCAATTGGGTGCAATATTTTCTAGGAAAGATTCAAATGGATGAATAAAAATTTGTTCAAATATGTACTTGAAGGTTCATTATTTTAGTTTAGGGTTTTAGTTTTATTGTGGATTTTAGACTCTTCTCCACTTGAGCTCTTCTAAAACCGGCCAGTCTTACTATGAATTAAGCCCCCCCCAAAAAAAAACATTTTTTTATTTACCGTTTTGATTTTTTTGATTTTCAAAAGTGCGACCAAAAAATCAGTTTTATCAATGAACAAAAAAATATTTTAGATTATTAAAAATTCACACAAATTTATCTAGAATATTTTCATTAAGTGTTTTTGCGTGAATTGATGGCAAGAGATATATCGGCTATATATAAGAATAAGAATTTATAGAAAATAAAAAAGTAAGAAAGTTGTACAAAAAAGAAAATCTTTTTTTTATAGTACAAATAGGTTGATGGGAAAAATAAGACTCCTGTCCTGGAAAGAAAAAATAAAAAAAATAGAGTATCTTGTGTTTTTTAACAAAAAAACACTTTGTTTGAATTCGGACAAAGTAAACCGAAGAATTCCATTTCCTATGGGTTAATTCACTAGGAAATGGAATTGGGGAATTTTCTTTTTGAAAAGGAAGGGTTCAATTTTTGAGTCAGGGCGATTTAGATTGTTCTAAGGTTTTCTGCTTTATTTCTTAATAACTTATTTTTTGATTTTATTTGTTTGTCGCACAAAAAAACTTTTTGAAGTCCCGGTAGAAAGAGATTGACCTAAAGAAAATGCTTTTAACGCCGCCCAATAGCCTTTCCTTTTCCAAAAATTTTTTCGAATACGCTTTTTTGATGCAGAAGTACGTTTTTTTGGAACTGCCATTTAAATAAAAATTAAGAGATTACTCATTGGTATAGCTGGATGTGAAAGACATCTATTGTTCAAAAAAAATCTGCGCTTTTCTAGAGAATTTTTTTCTAAAATTAGAAAAGAATGGACTATCTATCAACGATATGGTAAAATCCCATCAAATTTTTCTAAAAAAAAAGAGGAATATTTTTAGTAACTTGTCAAAATTTGATTTCAATTTTCAAAGTAGAAGGAGACTCATAATTAATCTTTGTCTTTCATACGATTTGACCTATTGGAACTTCTTGATTTGAATATTTGAAATATTTAGAAGAAATTCAGAAAGAGAAAGAATAAGTAAAAAGAAATAAAAATTAAAAAATTCTATATTTTTATATTTAAGTTAGGTTAAGTTAGTGCATATTTTCATTTTTTTATTGACTCCTTTCAAAAGAAGTAAAATCCGATAAATCGGAAAGAATTAATTACGAATTTAAATTTTTTTATGCAACAAACATATCAATATGGGTGGATTTTACCTTTCGTTCCACTTCCAGTTCCTATGTTAATAGGAGTGGGGCTTCTTCTTTTTCCGACAGCAACAAAAAATCTTCGTCGTATGTGGGCTTTTACAAGTATTTTATTGTTAAGTATAGTCATGATTTTTTCAACTAATCTATCTATTCAGCAAATAAATAGCAGTTCTATCCACCAATATGTATGGTCTTGGACACTCGATAATGATTTTTCTTTAGAATTCGGCTGCCTGATCGATCCACTTACTTCTATTATGTCAATGTTAATTACTACTGTTGGAATCACGGTTCTTATTTATAGTGATAATTATATGGCTTACGATCAAGGATACTTGAGATTTTTTGCTTATATGAGTTTTTTCAGTACTTCCATGTTGGGATTAGTTACTAGTTCAAATTTGATACAAATTTATTTTTTTTGGGAATTGGTTGGGATGTGTTCCTATCTATTAATAGGGTTTTGGTTTACACGGCCTTCTGCGGCAAATGCTTGTCAAAAAGCATTTGTAACTAATCGCGTAGGCGATTTTGGGTTATTATTAGGAATTTTAGGTTTTTATTGGATAACAGGTAGTTTTGAATTTCGGGATTTATTCGAAATACTCAATAACTTGATTTATAATAATGAAGTTCATTTTTCCTTTGTTACTTTGTGTGCTGCTTTATTATTTGCCGGTGCGGTTGCTAAGTCTGCCCAATTTCCCCTTCATGTGTGGTTACCCGATGCTATGGAGGGACCCACTCCTATTTCGGCTCTTATACACGCTGCTACTATGGTGGCCGCAGGGATTTTTCTTGTAGCTCGCCTTTTCCCTCTTTTCATGGTTATACCCCATATAATGAATTTAATCTCGTTGATCGGCATAATCACACTATTATTAGGAGGTACTTTAGCTCTTGCTCAAAAAGACATTAAAAGAGGTTTAGCCTATTCGACAATGTCTCAATTGGGTTATATGATGTTAGCCCTGGGGATGGGGTCTTATCGAAGTGCTTTATTTCATTTGATTACTCATGCTTATTCCAAAGCATTATTATTT